TCTACTACTGTACGAATAGCATTTGCTGCTGCAGTTTGGGCGGCAAAGGGTGTCCCTCTTCTCGTACCCTTGAATCCAGAAGTACCAGCAGAGGCCCAGGAAACCACCCGACCCCGTACATCTGTAACTGTGACAATGGTATTATTGAAACTTGCTTGAACATGAATAACTCCCTTTGGTATTCGACGTGCACTCTTACGTGAACCAATACGTACATTTCTACGTGAACCAGTTTTCGGTATAGCTTTTGCCATATTGTATCATCTCATAAATATGAGTCAGAAATATATGGATATATCCATTTCATGTCAAAACAGATTCCTTATTTGTACATTGAGTCCTTTAGCGAGTCTGATTATCCTTGTCTTTGTTTATGTCTCGGGTTGGAACAAATTACTATAATGCGCCCCCGCCTACGGATTAGTCGACATTTTTCACAAATTTTACGAACGGAAGCTCTTATTTTCATATTTGTCATTCCTTATCTTAATTCTGAATCTACTTCGTGGTAGAAAATAAGTTTCTTGGAATTTTTCATCTCGAATCGTATTGAATAAAAACGCCCTAATCTTTCGAATCCTTGTTTCGGAGTCGATAAATTATACGTCCTCTGGTTGAATCATAACGACTTACTTCAATTTTGACTTTATCTCCTGGCAGTATCCGTATAAAACTACGTCGGATCTTTCCTGAAACATAACCTAGAATCAGATCTTCATTATCTAACCGAACCCGGAACATGCCATTGGGAAGCGATTCAGTAATTAAACCTTCATGGATCCATTTTTGTTCTTTCATTTTAGGTAAAGCCCCCTTGAAGTATCAACTAATGGAGGAAAAACGATATTAGACAACTCACCCTCTTTCTTTTTTTTTTTACAAATAGGAAGAGGTTTCGGATTCCATTTGGATATTAAAAGGATTACCATATATAACACAAAATTTCTCCGCCGATTCCTTCTAGTCGAGCCTCCCGGTCTGTCATTATACCTCGAGAAGTAGAAAGAATTACAATCCCCATCCCACCTAAAATTCTAGGAATTCGTTGAGAGTTAGAATAGATTCGTAGACCAGGTCTACTGATCCGTTTTAAATTTAAAAAATTTCTATAGGGTCTTTTCCCATTCCTTCTATGTCGAAGGGTTAAAACCAAAAAAGAGTTGTTTTTTTCTCGATGTTTTCTGACGTTTTCGAGAAAACCTTCTCGGAAAAGTATTTTAACAATATTTTCGGTAATATTAGTAGATGCTATGCGAACAACTCTTTTTCTATCCCTATCAGCATTTCGTATAGAAGTTATTATCTCAGAAATAGTGTCTCTACCCATGTATTGGTGCCTCAAAATTGGATATAATCAACATGTTTTTTCTTTTTTTTTTCTATTGGTTTATGAATAGGAATTTTTTAAGGTATATGCGTGAGACACAATCTACGAATTAATCTCGTTCTTAATCTAGTTCTTTCAAATACCCAAAAGATATCATGATCTCATTTTATTTTATAATACCTCGGGAGCTAATGAAACTATTTTAGTAAAATTTAATTGTCTCAATTCCCGGGGGATTGCACCAAAAATTCGAGTTCCTTTTGGATTTCCTTCTTGATCAATCACAACTGCAGCATTGTCATCATATCGTATTATCATACCGTTGTCACGTTTAAGTTCTTTACAGGTACGAACAATTACAGCTCTAACTACTTCTGATTTTTCTAGGGGCATATTGGGTACTGCTTCTTTGATCACAGCAACAATAACGTCACCAATATGAGCATATCGACGATTACTAGCTCCTATGATTCTAATACACATCAATTCTCGAGCCCCGCTGTTATCCGCTACATTTAAATGGGTCTGAGGTTGAATCATATCAAATTTTGAGTCTATTCTTCCAATGCAAAGGATGAAGAAAATAAAAGAAATATTGTTTGTCCAAAAAAAGAAACCTGCGTTTTTGTTTCATCCCCAAAATTCATTTCTATCAGTTCTACATTTTTATCCCGAAATAATAAATTGAGTTCGTATAGGCATTTTGGATGCTGCTATTAAAATAGCCCTTCTAGCTATATTTTCGGTTACTCCGCCCATTTCATATAGTATTCGCCCCGGTTTAACAACAGCTACCCAATATTCAGGGGATCCTTTCCCCGAACCCATACGTGTTTCGGCCGGTCTTACTGTAACCGGTTTGTCTGGAAATATACGGACCCATATTTTTCCACCACGGCGTGCATTTCGTGTCATTGCTCGTCGACCTGCTTCAATTTGTCTAGATGTGATCCAAGCAGGTTCGAGTGCCTGAAGAGCATATTTACCGAAACAAATATGATTACCTCGATAAGATATTCCCTTCATTCTTCCTCTATGTTGTTTACGGAATCTAGTTCTTTTGGGGTTATAGTTGATGGTTGTTTCAGAATTCCATCTCTACTACAGAACTGGACGTGAGAGTTTCTTCTCATCCAGCTCCTCGCGACTAAAAGATTCAAAATTGAATTTTAA